TCGGCTTTCTGTAAAATACTCGTTTGGACGAGGACTTCCAAATACATCGTAAGCTAAACCAGTGCTGACGAATAACCAACCCGCAATAAATAGGGAAGGTATAGTAATACTATGAATGACCCAGTATCGAATACTGGTAATAATATCAGCAAAAGAACGTTCTCCTGTGCTTCCAGACATGTTGAGCTCCGCATATTCTTGTACAGTCGGGGGGGTCGATTCCGTAAAAGATGAAATCAGTAAATGGAAATTCACTGAAAAAAAATCTTTGTGAGATCGTCAATATTGTACCAAGGGTGTCTTTAGAGTATACCGAATCAGTATAGCGATCCTTCTTCTGACACAGCAATGCAATTTCACAATCAGTGCCGAAATGAAGTGTTAGATAATTTCTTTCTTCTTTTCTTGTTGCGTATCAATATATAATTTTGTACCATTTAATATAAAACTACTTATATTACTTATAGTATATTTTTTTTCTTCATTATTGGCTTTGGACTAGAAACTGAAGATCGGATAAAATGTGAATCCGACGGGTTGGTTTCCAATAATTTCTGAAGGAACTTATAATATTCTCACGATTCAATTAGATGTAACATCTAAAGATATCCTTTTTGTGGTTGTAGAATTTTTTTTTTAAGAATTGATTAGTCGCCCAGTACTAATAGTAGATAGTATTCCATGAAAGAAAGAGAACAACGAATAAATAAAAGAATAATCAATATTGGCAATGCACGCATTGTTGTATTAGATCCAAACAAAGGAAAGGGGATCCTTCTTGACCTAATTACAAGGAGGTAGCTTTGGAATATGAAAAGACAAAATCTAAAACCGAGTTTTGATGGATCTGGTCATGTGATACTTTTTTTTCTTTTCAATCGCGAGATTATGTGAATGAACCACTACTGAGTTCGCTGGGCGTTCGAAAAAAAAAAAAAATGGATTCAATATTTCGATACACTAAAAAATGATCAAAATTCTTTTCCAATTTTATTCCAAAAGAAAGTTTCATTTTTGAATGAAGTTTTAAAAAAAGTTCGTAATTATTACTTTATTTAGATTTAGAATATTCTATATATACATATATTAGTTATATACTAATATTAGTTTATTCAACTCAAGAGTTGACCAAAGAATCTGTTGATTCGAAATTGCGGGATGCGTAAATGTCCCAGACGATGGATTGATTTCTTACTTATGTTACTCTATTTTTGTTAATATCATCTATAATACTTGATGAATCAAAAACTTTCAATTGAACTTATACTTTCAATTGGTTGGTATTTTTGCCTATCCTCGTATCTTTCAAAAATGGAAATTTAGGGAAGTGCTTTCTAAACATATGTAGAAAAAGAACATATTTCATTTAGCCTTTTCATGCCTACTATAACTAGTTATTTCGGTTTTCTACTAGCAGCTTTGACTATAACCTCAGCTCTATTTATCGGTCTGAGCAAGATACGCCTTATTTGAAATTAATTAAATGAACAATTCATAAAAAAACCTTATCTGTGATAGTTCATATATTCTATAGTTCCTTACCGTATCAATTTACAATTCTTGGTCATTGAGATTTATAGTCAATACGGATTACTATTTAAGGATAGATATTACCTCCCCTTTCCCCTCTCAAACAAATTGAAATGATTGAAGTTTTTCTATTTGGAATCGTATTGGGTCTAATTCCTATTACTTTGGCTGGATTATTCGTAACTGCATATTTACAATACAGACGTGGTGATCAGTTGGAACTTTGATTAATTAACATCCTTTTTTTGATTGACCTCCTACTTCACTTTAATTCGCGGGAGGTCAAATTTTGATTGGTTTAATTATTTCGGTGGTAATTTTCGACCTAGCGCGACTAACAAGAACACAGAATCACGCTCTGTAGGATTTGAACCTACGACATCGGGTTTTGGAGACCCACGTTCTACCGAACTGAACTAAGAGCGCTTTAGTATCACAATGAATATTTCATAACCCCAATCCGTCTTGCATATATACTATACATAAAATGAAAGATTTTTTGTGTATGTCCAATTTTCTTTTAATCGATCTCAATTGACCCCCCGTTACTGTTCAGAAGATAAGTAATAGGTAGGGATGACAGGATTTGAACCCGTGACATTTTGTACCCAAAACAAACGCGCTACCAAGCTGCGCTACATCCCTTTCAATTGGTCTACAATGTCATTGTAGAGAATCCCTGCTTTGTTTTCCATATCTTTATTTCCTCCATTGATATACACAAATATCTTGTCATTTCTCCTTTTTGGTCTCATATAATAATATAATTATATTAAAAATAGTAAAATACTTCTATTATATTTCTATTATATAAAGTATGAAATAAAGTATGAAATAAATATGAGACCCCGTAAAAAAATGAATATTTTTCGAGAATTTCTGGCATAAAGGGGCGTATTTGTTTCTTTTAAGATTAAGAAAAGTAATATCTATTTTGCACATTTCAAGTTGTACATTTCAACTTGAATTAGGGATTCCGCGTACAAATACAAGCGGTCGGTCATTAAGTACATATACACATCTGGGTATATATGTATTACCATTATGTATTAGAAATAATAAAGAAAGAGGAGAATTTAAAATGCGAGATCTAAAAACATATCTCTCCGTGGCACCGGTAGTAAGTACTCTATGGTTCGGGTCTTTAGCAGGTTTATTGATAGAGATCAATCGTTTTTTTCCGGATGCGTTGATATTCCCCTTTTTTTCATTCTAGTTATTGATATGGGAGGGGGGGAAGAGGATTAGAGATACAATCAAATATCTGTAACTAATCCCTTCCCTTTTTTTTTTTTAGAATATACGTTAGAAAAACAAATAAAGGGATTCCTCCTCGGTGAAACTAGTAACTCGGGCCAGGTTTAAATTTAAATGAAATTAATAAAAAATAGAGTGAAATGTGATGGTTGGGGCAATAATATCATACAAGATACTTAAATGAAAATTAAATGCTGTACGGCAATTTTAAATTATAAATCTAGTAATATAGTTAAAAATCATTATATTACTTATTATTAATATATTGTTATTATTACTATATTTATTTATATTGATTTATTGCAACGAAATCTTTCTTTCATAATTAGATTTCGAGTTACCTGTTTCTTTTTTTTTTTTTTCGTTCCTTTCTTCTTCCTCGTTTCGGATCGGAAAATTAAAGAATTGAATGAATCAAAAACCAAAGGAGGCTCATGGCCAAGGGTAAAGATGTCCGAGTAACGGTGATTTTGGAATGTACCAGTTGTGTTCGAAATCGTGTTAATAAGGAATCAATGGGCATTTCCAGATATATTACTCAAAAGAATCGACATAATACGCCTAGTCGATTGGAATTGAGAAAATTCTGTCCCTGTTGTTACAAACATACGATTCACGGGGAGATAAAGAAATAGATCTAACTGGTCGCTCGTGTGTCAGTCTTCCGTTCCAAGGAAGATTAAAAATGACATATTAGATATATCTAATATCTATTGATTTAAATATAAACAAACAAAATCCTATTTCGATCGGACCAACCGTGATGGAGAATTAAGAAATAGGATCTTTAGGATAAGGAATAAACAAACCATGGATAAATCCAAGCGAATCTTTCTTAAATCCAAGCGATCTTTTCGTAGGCGTTTGCCTCCGATCCAATCGGGGGATCGAATTGATTATAGAAACATGAGTTTAATTAGTCGATTTATTAGCGAACAAGGAAAAATATTATCTAGACGGGTGAATCGATTGACCTTAAAACAACAACGATTAATTACTATTGCTATAAAACAAGCTCGTATTTTATCTCCGTTACCTTTTCTTAATAATGAGAAACAATTTGAAAGAAGCGAGTCAACCGCTAGAACTACTGGTCTTAGAACCAGAAAAAAATAGGCTGACTCTTGAATTGAATCAAAAAAAAATTCCAATCCAAACTCAAATGCGGATTGACGCTTTTTTTTTCTAAAAATAGGAAATCCAGATTTGATTGTCGTTCGAAAAAAAAAAAAATTGGGGAAGAAGAAGAAATCTTTTTTATTGAACGTGTTTCTTCATTTTCATTTTGACGACTTTTTCATATTTTATTATACTAATTTCTACTCTACCTTCCCAGAGTTCATTTTCCAGGGAACTCCATTTAAACCATTCCAACGGATTCCTTCCACTCTCTTTATTTTATGATCTCATTGGAAATCATATAAAGACAACTCCTATTTAATATAGCTATTTGTGCAAGTATTTTACGATTAAGAAGCAACTGTTTCTTGTACAGATTGTGTATTAATTTACTATAACTGAAGTATACTTTATTGTCTCGAATTACTGCATTTATACGAGTAATCCACAAACGACGAAAATCTCTCTTTTGTCTACCCCTATCCCGATGAGCCGAAACCAAAGCTCTTATTTTCTGTTGAGTAATAGTCCGCGTAAGTCTTGAATGAGCCCCTCGAAAAGTTGATGCAAATAAACGGATTTTTGTTCTACGTCTTCGAGCTATATACCCTCGTTTAATTCTGGTCATTGAATAAATGAAACTTTGATGAATAACTAATTGATTTCCTTTCTTTCAGTTATTCCCTTCCCGTGTCCTAGTCTATTAATAACAAAACGGATTCTTCCAATGTATAAAATAAAAATTCCAATGGCTTTTGCTACTCTAACCTTCCCGACCACGATTTTTTTATAGGCATTTCCCCTCGAAAATCAAAATTGTATTGATACTAGGTAAAACACATAGTAAATAAAAAAGTAATAAATATAAATGGATTATAGTGGGTTCCATCGTTTCTATGGTTACTTCTTAAACGGCGAGGTCTTCTCTATACACCGGAGCCCTTCCCTCATTTAATCAATGTTATTGTTAACTTGTACAGTTCACACTCTTTGGCTCTACCCATAATTATCTAGTACTAGGTCTTTCACAACGAGATCTACTTATACAGTAACGGTATTTAATTATGAAGATTAGCTGAGTAGCTGACCCTGTTAGTCCGTTCTTGCAAGAATAAGGCCTAAATTTTCTACTTTTTAAAATAAGATTTCCCCTGCTTAATGAATACCATTTGATATCAATGGGGAATTCTTTCTCATCTTAAATTTTAAATTGAGGTGGTTGGATTTGCACCAACGAGAACCATACATTTGATACCCCAATCGAAGGATAGATCTTTTTTTTTTAAGATATTGCATATTCAATGGAGTTCGTCCATTTTATCCTACTCACAGGTACGGATCGGTGATACTGGATCAATTGTTTTCTTTCTTTTGTCCTAGTCCATGGTCTGAACGAGTCGCACATACACCCTAGTACATGTTCCTCGTCGCTGAGGACATCCTCCAAGAGCGGGGGATTTCGTGACATTTCTGATTGGCTGTCTTGTGTTTCTAATAAGTTGTTTAATAGTTGGCATGTTGAATCATATATATAATGGGCTGGTTTAGATCGACCTTAACCGGATGCTTAGGAATTCTTTTTTTCTATATTTTGAATTTCTATATTAAGAAATTCTATTAATAAATAGAATATTAAATCCGGTAAGAAAATAAAATCCCAAATCACGAATTCATGTGAAATCCTTGTTCTTTTTCTTTGTTATTCAGTCGCTACAAGATCAACAATTCCATGAGCTTGGGCTTCTGTTGCTGACATAAAAACATCTCTTTCCATGTCTTCGGATACAACCCATAAGGGTTTGCCTGTCCTTTGTGCATAAACCCTTGTGATGGTTTCGCGTAGCTTCAGCAGTTCTTCCGCTTCCAGGATAAATTCTCCCGTCTGTGCCTCATAAAAAGAACTAGCAGGTTGATGGATCATTACCCTGATGATATAATGATATAACATAAAAAAGTTTCTTCTATCTCGCATGATGAAAGTGAAAGGTGAGGAGATAAAGAATAATAAAAAAAAGATATAATTGAACAACCGTACAGGCATCTTTTGCGCATTGCATACGGCTCTATAATGGAATTCACTTTTTTTACCTTACTTACATCGAAGAAATATAAAAAAAATTATAGGGTCTATCAGACTCAGGTTGGTAAATGATCCAATAACCACCCTTCCTTTTGTAGTAGTTCAAAAATACTATAAAAATACTATGATGGTTCCGTTGCTTTATATATTTATTTCGTCTGTTATTTAGCAATCCCAAAGTTTCTTTTTTTTTTTTTATTTTCAAATAAAAAAAAGATTTATTTTCTTTCATATTCTTTCATAACATAAATATTGTTAAGATTAAGAGCCCCTGGTGTGAAAATAAAAAAGTTTGTGACGCTGAAATAGGCCTCCCGATAGATTGGCTAAAATCGAAAATACCTTTTATCTCATACTACTCTTTCGATACATAATCTAAGGGTTTTAAAAAAATCTCTCATATCGAATTCGAAGTGCCATGCTATTATTACTTAATATTTCATATAGTGTGAAGGCATAGTTTTCTTTTTTCTCTCAAATCAAATAAAAAACTCATTGGCGCCGAGCGTGAGGGAATGCTAGACGTTTGGTAATTTCCCCTCCGACAAGAATAAAAGATCCCATCGAAGCGGCTAATCCCATGCATACTGTCTGTATATCTGGTCGCACAAATTGCATAGTATCATAAATAGCTACTCCGGGTATTACCCATCCGCCAGGAGAGTTTATAAACAAATACAGATCTTTGGTATCATCCTCTATGCTGAGATATACCATAAGACCAATAAGTTGATTCGAGATCTCGCTATCAACCCCCTGGCCTAAAAAAAGTAATCTTTCTCGATAAAGTCGGTTGATTGGGATAAAATAGTATCCCTTAGAAACCGTACATGCACCTTTTGATGCATACGGTTCAACAAAAATCATGAAAAAAAGGAATCAATGTGTAGATTCTAGCTTTTTTTTTCATAACAGGTTTTTTTAACTTATAAAAAGGGACTTTTCTTTCATTTTTCAAGAAAGAAAAGTTTTGGCCTGTTTATCTAAAAAAAATGACTAAACTTATCTGACTAACTTCTCATTGATGTATTGTTTCATCGAGATACAATCTAAATCGCGATGTAATTTTCTTGTTGCTGACTGGGCTTCTTCAATTTTTTTAGGTTTATGCTCTACTCCGAGTAAAGATCCGCCCGATTTGGATTTGCACATATAGGACAAATGCCCCAATACCACGTCCTTTTTCTACGACTTCCCTTTTTTTTTTCAATTTATTTCACGTCTTCCAACAAATATTCAACGCATTCATCATATTACTCGATTGATTAATAGTTTGAGATCACTTCTATTTAGTATTTCTATTTAGAAATATATAAATAAATAGAAATAACTAAAATATGATATAATATGATATTAAGTAGTAATCCTAAATATATTTATTACCAATTGGTTTTCTTTCTAAACGGAGCCTGGATACTTCATTTGATTGGTCTAACCAAGCCAACCATAAATTATTCTAATTGATAATATTAATCCGTATACCCTCCCTAAAAAATGGATCTAATTGCACTTCACGCTCCAAATTTTTGATAATTGAATCAATCTTTCTTGGGCGAAAGAGGGGATATCTCGATCGGGGAAGAGAACGGGGAAATACCATATGCCCAATATATCTGACAAGTCGCACTATACGTCAATCCACAATGCATCTTCCTCTCCAGGACTTCGAAAAGGTACTCTTGGAACACCAATAGGCATTAAATAAAAGAAAAATTAAGTACTATATCTCACTTTGATGTGAAAGCGTAACAGTGGGTTTAGTGGCCTAATATAATACTATTGATTTTATATCCTATTTTATTATCCTATTTTATCCCTAGATTGACTAAGTTCATAAAAAAAGAAGACAAAATGAATAAAGGAAAATTCTTACAAATGAGTCCTTTGAATGATGAACAAATATATATACATTCACTCATATAAAATGGGACCAACCCCCTTACCATTGCGTATTGGTACTTATCGGGTGTAGAATAGATCTGCTTCTTTTTGTTCCTACGAACAAAATAGTTTCGTTATTACTAAAAGTAATTATTACGAAAAGCATCAAACAAATATTAATCCTTTCCCCAAGAGAATCCCCTAAAAAAGGGGTCCATAGCATAGTTTTCTCCAATGCAATAAAGTTACATTGTGTCTATTTTTCGTTGATAAAGGGGTATTTCCATGGGTTTGCCTTGGTATCGTGTTCATACCGTCGTATTGAATGATCCCGGTCGTTTGATTTCTGTCCATATAATGCATACAGCTCTGGTTGCTGGTTGGGCCGGTTCGATGGCTCTATACGAATTAGCCGTTTTTGATCCCTCTGACCCTGTTCTTGATCCAATGTGGAGACAGGGTATGTTCGTTATACCCTTCATGACTCGTTTAGGAATAACGAATTCATGGGGCGGTTGGAGTATTACAGGGGGGACTGTAACGAATCCGGGTATTTGGAGTTACGAAGGTGTGGCCGGGGCACATATTGTGTTTTCTGGCTTGTGTTTTTTGGCAGCTATCTGGCATTGGGTGTATTGGGATCTAGAAATATTTACTGATGAACGTACAGGAAAACCCTCTTTGGATTTGCCTAAGATCTTTGGAATTCATTTATTTCTCTCAGGGGTGGCTTGCTTTGGTTTTGGTGCATTTCATGTAACAGGATTGTATGGTCCTGGAATATGGGTGTCCGATCCTTATGGACTAACCGGAAGGGTACAAGCCGTAAATCCAGCGTGGGGTGTGGAGGGTTTTGATCCTTTTGTTCCGGGAGGAATAGCTTCTCATCATATTGCAGCAGGGACCTTAGGCATATTGGCAGGTCTATTCCATCTTAGTGTTCGTCCACCCCAACGTCTATACAAAGGATTACGTATGGGAAATATTGAAACCGTCCTTTCCAGTAGTATTGCCGCTGTCTTTTTTGCAGCTTTTGTAGTTGCTGGAACTATGTGGTATGGTTCAGCAACTACCCCGATTGAATTGTTTGGTCCTACGCGCTATCAATGGGATCAAGGATACTTCCAACAAGAAATATATCGAAGAATTGGTGCTGGCTTAGCCGAAAATCAAAGTTTATCCGAAGCTTGGTCTAAAATTCCTGAAAAACTAGCTTTTTATGATTACATCGGCAATAATCCGGCAAAAGGTGGATTATTCAGAGCGGGCTCCATGGACAACGGGGATGGAATAGCCGTTGGGTGGTTAGGACATCCTATCTTTAGAGATAAAGAGGGGCGTGAACTTTTTGTACGTCGTATGCCGACGTTTTTTGAAACATTTCCGGTTGTTTTGGTCGACGGGGACGGAATTGTTAGAGCTGATGTTCCTTTTAGAAGGGCAGAATCAAAATATAGTGTCGAACAAGTAGGTGTAACTGTTGAGTTCTATGGCGGCGAACTGAACGGAGTCAGTTATAGCGATCCCGCTACTGTGAAAAAATATGCTAGACGTGCTCAATTGGGTGAAATTTTTGAATTAGACCGTGCTACTTTGAAATCCGATGGTGTTTTTCGTAGCAGTCCAAGGGGTTGGTTTACCTTTGGGCATGCTTCGTTTGCTTTGCTCTTCTTCTTCGGACACATTTGGCATGGTGCTAGAACCTTGTTTAGAGATGTTTTTGCTGGTATTGATCCGGATTTAGATGCTCAAGTGGAATTTGGAACATTCCAAAAACTTGGAGATCCAACTACAAGAAGACAGGTAGTTTGATACAATATTGCTTTGTTACTTTTCGTTTTTAGTTTATTTGACTGACTAAAGGGTTGGGGTACCGGATAAATCTTGATTTGACATTTGACTCGCTGCCTTTTCTTTGACTTTTGTTCTTTCTTTATCCGGGAGACGATCCCAAATAAACAGGTATGGAAGCTATAATTGTAAACCACGATCGAATCTATGGAAGCATTGGTTTATACATTCCTTTTAGTCTCAACTCTAGGAATAATTTTTTTCGCTATCTTTTTTCGCGAACCGCCTAAAGTTCCAACTAAAAAGTAAAAAGGTGAAATAATTTTTCATTATCTCAATTGAAAGTAATGATCCTCCCAACAGTGGGAGGATCATTACTTCAACTAGTCCCCGTGTTCCTCGAATGGATCTCTTAGTTGTTGAGAGGGTTGCCCAAACGCAGTATATAAGGCGTACCCAGTAAAACTTACAAGTAAACCAGATAAAAAGATGGCAACTAGGGTTGCTGTTTCCATTATTATATAGTTTTAAGACATTATATAGTTTTAAGACCACAATGGATCTATGATAAGATCATTTATTTACAACGGAATGGTATACAAAGTCAACAGATCTTAATGAATATAAAATATTATGGCTACACAAACCGTTGAGGGTAGTTCTAGATCTGGCCGCCCAAAACGAACGAATGCCGGAAGTTTATTGAAACCATTGAATTCAGAATATGGTAAAGTAGCTCCTGGTTGGGGAACTACTCCTTTGATGGGTCTCGCAATGGCTCTATTTGCAGTATTTCTATCTATTATTTTGGAGATTTATAATTCTTCCATTTTATTGGATGGAATTTCAATGAATTAGATTCACAAGAACCATTAACTAGCTTTTTCAATACAAAGTGAAGCATTTAGTTTTCTGATTTTTATCCCATTCTATTTTGGTAGTTCGACCGTGGAATTTCTTTTTTTTCTGTATTTCCGGAATATGAGTGTGTGACTTGGTATAATTGATCCTATGGCTAGTACAGAGAATGGGTCTGTCATCTTGATAGAGATGGTTTTACTTCGTCGGATATTCATTTTAGTATCTGGAGCACGGAATATATAAAATAGATTACATAGATTACAAAGTATTAGAACTATGATTCATACTTAATAGTCAGACCTCGCGGCCGGACTCCAAAAAATTTTTCAAAGAGTTAGAAGTTATAAATAGAAAGATTTTTATTCTTTCAAACTTCCTTTTATGCTTATTTTGATCAAAGGACAAAGATTTCTTTGGATTTTTAGTCATTATATCTAGTCATTGAATAAGTGATGATCCAACGGTTCTTACTCAGGGAATTGGGGGACTTAGTTTGAGGAGGTTTTATTGAATCATCGTGGTTCTAGTATGAATCTGAGGTTTTAATCGATTCATAGGGTCTTAACAAGAGAATTCCTATCAATAATAAAAAAAAAAAACAGCAGTAAAGCCGCATTACACATAAATAACAACAAAGAAAATAGGTAAATAGAAGATTCAAGAGGCCTATAACGATCAATATAGAGACGAATGAGCCGACTTGATTTTTTGGCATTATAACCACAAGGAATAGTTTTCGGATTTTTATTCTTTCATATATTCAGAAAAAATAGAATCATAGAATTAAGAAATTTAAAACTTTCTATTCCACACATCCGTTAGAACTAGTATTGGGGTGTTTCTGTTTGAGCCGTACGAGATGAAATTTTCATATACGGTTCTCGGGGGGGGTCTCCTCGGTTTACCTATCTCAATAAAATCTATGATTGGTTCGAAGAACGTCTTGAGATTCAGGCAATTGCAGATGATATAACTAGTAAATATGTTCCTCCTCACGTCAACATATTTTATTGTCTAGGAGGAATTACGCTTACTTGTTTTTTAGTACAAGTAGCTACGGGGTTTGCTATGACTTTTTATTATCGTCCAACCGTTACAGAGGCTTTTGCTTCTGTTCAATATATAATGACTGAAGCTAACTTTGGTTGGTTAATTCGATCAGTTCATCGATGGTCGGCAAGTATGATGGTCCTAATGATGATTCTGCACGTATTTCGTGTGTATCTTACCGGTGGTTTTAAAAAACCTCGTGAATTGACTTGGGTTACGGGCGTGGTTTTGGGTGTATTGACCGCATCTTTTGGTGTAACTGGTTATTCCTTACCTTGGGACCAAATTGGTTATTGGGCAGTCAAAATAGTAACGGGTGTGCCTGACGCTATTCCTGTAATAGGATCGCCCCTGGTAGAGTTATTACGCGGAAGTGCTAGTGTGGGACAATCCACTTTGACTCGTTTTTATAGTTTACACACTTTTGTATTACCTCTTCTTACTTCCGTATTTATGTTAATGCACTTCCCAATGATACGTAAACAAGGTATTTCGGGCCCTTTATAAGGAAGACTCTACTTTTATAAGGAAGACTCTATACCATTAATATTTTGAATCAATCATTGGGGTAGGAAGAATAGTATTTCATTGCTACAAATATGGATTATTGAAAAAAATAAGACATGTATTTGGATATTTCTCTTCAACTCTACAAAAATATATATTTTTGACACTTATAGTTGAAGCGGATTCTCCGAAGAGAAAATGGATTATGGGAGTGTGTGACTTGAACTATTGATCGGGCCGTGCAGATATATGCCTTTATCTGCCACATTTGAATTTACAAAAAATGTGTCTTTGTTCCAACCACCGCGTAAGCCCCATACAGAGGATAGGCTGGTTCGTTTGAAGAGAATCCTTTCTATGATCAGACCCGATCGTGTCGTATATGATATGAACTGGCTCCGTAAGATCCAGTAGAATAAGTGAT